CTTTCAAACAAATTGAAATGATTGAAGTTTTTCTATTTGGAATCGTGTTAGGCCTAATTCCTATTACTTTGGCCGGATTATTCGTAACTGCATATTTACAATACAGACGCGGTGATCAGTTGGACCTTTAATTGAGTAACATCTCTTTTTTTGATTGACCTCCTTCTTAATCTCCGGGAGGTCAAATTCAGGTTGCAGTTCAAGTTAGTGAAGGTATTTTATTGTGATTTGGCATTACAAGAACAGAATCACGCTCTGTAGGATTTGAACCTACGACATCGGGTTTTGGAGACCCACGTTCTACCGAACTGAACTAAGAGCGCTTTCTTATGACAGGAGATACGACTATTCTCAAGAAAAGAATTCTTTTTGTACTCCCAATCCATCTTGGATGGATATAGTATCCTAAAATGATGGATTATGTCCAATTTTAATCGATCTCAATTGACCCCTCGTTACTGTCCATAGGAGAAGTAATAGGTAGGGATGACAGGATTTGAACCCGTGACATTTTGTACCCAAAACAAACGCGCTACCAAGCTGCGCTACATCCCTTTCTTTCAATTGTTGTACAGTGTCATTGTAGAGAATCCTTGTCTTGTTTTCCACATCGTTATTTCCTCTATCTATCTAGAATTTCTCTTGCCATTTCTTCTTTTTCGTCTCATATAATAAAAAAGAATTATATACATACCCAACGTATAAAGGAATGAATATTTATTCAGTAATGCTCGGGAAGAAGAGTTCGCCTTTTTCTGGTTTAGGGACAGGTAGATCTCATCTATCGGATCGTTGTATATATCCATTTTAGTTAGGGATTCCTCGTACAAACAAATACAAGTGATCTTTAACTACACATGCATCTGACCATATATGTATTACAATAAAGAAGGAGGATTTTCAATGCGAGATATAAAAACATATCTCTCCACGGCACCTGTGCTAGCTACTCTATGGTTCGGGTCTTTAGCAGGTCTATTGATAGAGATCAATCGTTTATTCCCAGATGCGTTGACATTCCCTTTTTTTTCATTCTAGTTATTGGCATGGGAAGGGATCAAGAAGATTCGAGATACAAGAAATTCTCTGTGACTAATCCCCCCCTTTTTTCAGTTATTTAGGATAGGAAAGAAAGAGAAAGAATAAAAGTGGATTGAACCTCAGTGAAACTTGGGTTCAGGATAGAACTAATAGAGGAAGAACAGGAATAGAAATGTGGGTTGAGGGCAAGCTGTTCCAGATCATACAAGACAGTAAATGAAATACTGGGATTGGGAATAATTGATAAGTTAGAAATAGTTGTATTACTTATTATTTTATTTGGATTTTATTACTTTATTGATTGCAACGAAATCTTTCCTAATTGAATTGGATTTCGAGTTAGCAGCTTCTCTTCTATTTTTTTTTCTTCCTTTCTTCTTCTTCGGTTCGAATCGAAAACAGAAGAATTGAGTAAATCCAAAGGGGGTTCATGGCCAAGGGTAAAGATGTCAGAGTCATAATTATTTTGGAATGTACCGGTTGTGCCCGAAATGGTTTGAATAAAGAATCGAGGGGCATTTCCAGATATATTACTCAAAAAAATCGACACAATACACCTAGTCGATTGGAATTGAAAAAATTCTGTTCTTATTGTTACAAGCATACGATTCATGCGGAGATAAAGAAATAGATCGAATGGAACGCATGCGCTACTCTTCCAAGGAAGAAATTACATATATGTATATATACAAATCAAGTCCTATTTCGATCGGATCCGAAATGAATGAAGAAATAGGATTTTAGAGATAAGGAATAGGAATAAACCATGGATAAATCCAAGCGACCTTTTCGTAAATCCAAGAGATCTTTTCGTAGGCGTTTGCCCCCAATTGGATCGGGGGATCGAATTGATTATAGAAACATGAGTTTAATTAGTCAATTTATTAGTGAACAAGGAAAAATATTATCTAGACGAGTGAATAGATTGACCTTGAAACAACAACGATTAATTACTATTGCTATAAAACAAGCTCGTATTTTATCTTCGTTACCCTTTCTTAATAATGAGAAACAGTTTGAGAGAACCGAATCGATCCCTAGAACTACCGGTCCTAGAACCAGAAAATAATAAATAAGTCTATTCCTCAATCGAATCAAAACTCTAATTAATTGGAACTCAGATTGATGTTTTGTTCGAAAAAGCCGAGAGATTTTCGCGTCATAATAATAAAAAAAAAGATTTCTTCTTACCTCATTCTTTTTTTTTATTGAAACGTGTTCGTTCATTCCTACTACTGATCTTATCATATTCATTTCTACTCTATCTTCCCGGAGTTCATTCTCCGGGGAACTCCCTCCCCTCCGTTTAAAGCATTCCGCTTTCAATCTCCTTATTTGAGAATCTCATTGGAAATTGTGTCAAGACAATTCCTATTTGATATAGCTATTTGTGCAAGTATTTTACGATTAAGAAGCAACCGCTTCTTGTACAGATCATGTATTAATCTACTATAACTATAGGATACCCTATTCTCACGAGTTACTGCATTTATGCGAGTGATCCACAAACGACGAAAATCTCTCTTTCGCCTGTCTCTATCCCGCTGAGTGGAAACCAAAGCTCTCATTTTCTGTTGAGTAATAGTTCGAGTAAGTCTTGAATGAGCCCCTCGAAAGGTTGATGCAAATAAACGAATTTTTGTTCGACGTCGCCGAGCTATATATCCTCGTCTAATTCTGGTCATTGAATCAAATGAAACTTTGCTGAATAACTAATTGATTTCTTTCAGTCATTCTTTTCCCTCTCTTTAGTAATAACAAAACGGATTCTTCTGATGTATGAAATCAAAATTCCAATGGCTTTTGCTACTATAACCTTCCCAACCACGATTTTTTTTTATTTCTTCTGGTCATTTCACCCCCCCCAAAAAAAAATTGTACGGATATTAGGTATAAAATAAATAGTAATAAATGGGTGAATAGTGGCTTCCATCGTTTCTATGGTTACTTCTTAAACGGTGAGGTCCTTTCTATACACCGGAGCCCCTTCTCTCATTTAATCAATGTTATTGGTAACTTTAACTTGTACAGTTCACGCTCTTTGGCTCTACCTATGAATTATCCAGTAATAGGCCCTTTCACAATGAGATCTATCCATACAGTGACGGCATTTAATTATGAAGGTTAATAGGTAGCTGACCCTGTTAGTCCGTTCTTGCTACAGTAGGAGCATAATCTTTCTGCTTCTTAAATACCATTTACCCCGCTTAATGGGATAACCATTTGCTACCAATGGGGAATTGCTTTTCATCTCAAATCGAGGTGATTGGATTTGCACCAATGGAAACCATAAATTCCATACACAATAGAGGTATATGAGAGATCTTTATTTTTAGATAGCGAATGGGGTTCTTCCATTCTATCCTATTCATTGGTACGGGTACGGTTCTTTGCTACTGGAAAAATCGTCTCATTTGTTCTAACTCATACCATGATCTGAACGAGTCGCACATACACCCTAGTACATGTTCCTCGACGCTGAGGACATCCTCGAAGAGCAGGGGATTTCGTGACATTTCGGATTGGCTGTCTTGTGTTTCTAATAAGTTGTTTAATAGTTGGCATGCCGAATCATACACAGAATGGGCTGGTTTAGATCGATCCTAACCGGATGATTATGAATTACTTCCATTTACAATTTGATCCAGGTAAGAAGATAAAAGATCAAATCACAGTTCATTCCAATTATGATTCGAAATGGAATCACAGATTTATGCGGAATCCCCGGTATTTTCGATCGCTACAAGATCAACAATGCCGTGAGCTTGGGCTTCTGTTGCTGACATAAAAACATCCCTTTCCATGTCTTCGGATACAACCCACAAAGGATTGCCCGTTCTTTGTACATAAACCCTTGTGAGGGTTTCGCGGAGTTTCAGTAGTTCTTCCGCTTCCAGGATAAATTCTCCTGTGGGTGCCTCATAAAAAGAACTAGCAGGTTGGTGGATCATAACCCTGATGATATAAGACAATGAACGATTCCTCTATCTCGCACAATTGGGCCAAGGGATAAAGAATAAAAAGAAGAAAAAAAAAGATAGAATTGAACAACCGTACAGGCATCTTTTGTGCATTGCATACGGCTCTGCAATGGAATTTCTTTTTCCCTTCTGTCATCGAAGAAATAGAGAAATAGAATCCATCAGACCCGGATCCTGATCCATTTACCATCCTTCCTTTCGGAGGAGTCAAAAATAAATACTATGATGGTTCCGTTGCTTTATATATTTATCTCGTCTGTGATTTAGCAATCCCAAAGTTTCTTTCTGATCTGATCAAATAAGGAAAAAAGAATCTTTTTTTTTTATTTTCACACTCTTTCGTAACATGAATATTGGAAAGAGACTTCTGACAAAAAGTTTGTGACGCTGAAATGTACCCCGATACATAAGATCAAATCGGAAATAACCTTTGCTTCATACTACTATCTCGATACATAATCTCATGTTATAAAAAAACAATACTAGTTTGCTCATATCGAACCCGAAATGCCATGCTATTATTACTTATTATTCATATTCCATATGGCGAAGGCATAGTCTTCTTTTTTCTCTCAAATAAAAAACTCATTGGCGCCAAGCGTGAGGGAATGCTAGACGTTTAGTAATTTCTCCTCCGACCAGGATGAAAGATCCCATTGAAGCGGCTAATCCCATGCATATTGTATGCACATCGGGTGACACAAATTGCATAGTGTCATAAATAGCTATTCCTGGGATTACCCATCCGCCAGGAGAGTTTATAAACAAATAAAGATCCTTGGTATCATCCTCTATGGTGAGATATACCATGAGACCAACAAGTTGATTCGAGATCTCGCTATCAACTTCTTGGCCTAAAAAAAGTAATCTTTCTCGATGAAGTCGGTTGATTAGGACAAAATTGTATCCCTTAAGAACCGCACACGCACCTTTGGATGCATACGGTTCAAAAAATAAAAATTGAGAAAAAAATCAATGTGTCGATTCGAGCCCTCTTTCTTTTTTCGTAGCAGGCTTTTTCCTAATGAAGGGGCTTTTTTTTTTCTTCCATTTTTCAAGAAACATGAGTTTTGACTTGCTTCCGAATTCACTGAACTTATCGAACTAACCTCTCATTGATGTATTGCTTCATCGAAATCCAAATCACGATGTAATTTTCTTGTTCCCGAATGGGTCTCTTCAACTCTTTTTTTTTTAGGTTTAGGCTCTACTCCGGGTAAAGATCTGCCCGAATTTGATTTGCACATATAGGACAAATGATCCCAGCACCACTTCTTTTTGCTACGACTTTTTTTTTTCAATTTCTTTCATTTTCATGCCTTCCACCCAATATTCGATGGATTTATCATATTACTCCATTGATTGGCAGTTTGAGATCACTCATATGGTATAAAGAAATCATTTAGGATAGAGTGGTAATCATACATAGATTACCAATTTGGTATTTTCTTAACGGAGCCTGTATACTTCATTTTATTGGTCCAAGCCAACCATAAATTCTTTTAATTGATAATATCGATCCCCAACCAAATAAATTGATCTAATTGTACTTCACGCTCCGAATTATTGATGGTTCAATCAATCTTTCTTGGGCGAAACAGAGGATATCTCGATCGGGGGAGAGAACGGGGAAATCCCGTATGACCCAATATGTCTGACAAGTCGCACTATACGTCAACCCAAACCGCATCTTCCTCTCCAGGACTCCGAAAAGGTACTTTTGGAACACCAATGGGCATTAAATTCAAAAGGGAGTTAAGTACTCTACTTCACTTTGATGTGGAAACGTAATAAACAATTGGGGTTATTGTCTTCAGAATATTGCCGTTTATCGTATTTTATCTATAGATTGTAAGGTTTCATGGAGAAATACCGAATGAATAAAGGAAAGTTCTTACGAACAGATCGTTCGAACGATGAACAAGTATCTATACATTCGTTCCCCAAAAATGGGACTAATTCCCCATTGCGTATTGGTACTTATTGGGTATAGAATAGATCTGCTTCTCTTTGTTCCTACGAACAGAATTGTTCAATTATTACCAACGGAACCAAATAAACATTAACCCTTGTTTTGAGATAATCCACTGAAAGGGTGAGGTCCATAGCATAGTCTTTTCCAATGCGATAAAGTTACATAGTGTCTATTTTTTCTTTGATAAAGGGGTATTTTCATGGGTTTGCCTTGGTATCGTGTTCATACCGTCGTATTGAATGATCCTGGTCGGTTGCTTTCTGTCCATATAATGCATACAGCTCTAGTTTCTGGTTGGGCCGGTTCGATGGCTCTATACGAATTAGCAGTTTTTGATCCCTCTGACCCTGTTCTTGATCCAATGTGGAGACAAGGTATGTTCGTTATACCCTTCATGACTCGTTTAGGAATAACCAATTCATGGGGTGGTTGGAGTATCACAGGAGGAACTATAACGAATCCGGGTATTTGGAGTTACGAAGGTGTGGCCGGGGCACATATTGTGTTTTCTGGCTTGTGCTTCTTAGCAGCTATCTGGCATTGGGTATATTGGGACCTAGAAATATTCTGTGATGAACGTACAGGAAAACCCTCTTTGGATTTGCCCAAGATCTTTGGAATTCATTTATTTCTTTCAGGGGTGGCTTGCTTTGGGTTTGGCGCATTTCATGTAACAGGTTTGTATGGTCCCGGAATATGGGTGTCCGACCCTTATGGCCTAACCGGAAAAGTACAACCTGTAAATCCGGCGTGGGGCGCGGAAGGTTTTGATCCTTTTGTTCCGGGAGGAATAGCCTCTCATCATATTGCAGCAGGTACATTGGGCATATTAGCGGGTCTATTCCATCTTAGTGTCCGCCCACCCCAACGTCTATACAAAGGATTACGTATGGGCAATATTGAAACTGTCCTTTCTAGTAGTATCGCTGCTGTCTTTTTTGCAGCTTTCGTTGTTGCTGGAACTATGTGGTATGGCTCAGCAACTACCCCGATCGAATTATTTGGTCCCACTCGTTATCAGTGGGATCAGGGATACTTCCAGCAAGAAATATATCGAAGAGTTGGCGCCGGACTAGCCGAAAATCTAAGTTTATCGGAAGCTTGGTCTAAAATTCCCGAAAAATTAGCTTTTTATGATTACATCGGCAATAATCCAGCGAAGGGTGGATTATTCAGAGCAGGCTCAATGGACAACGGGGATGGAATAGCTGTTGGATGGTTAGGACACCCCGTTTTTAGAGATAAAGAAGGGCATGAGCTTTTTGTGCGTCGTATGCCTACTTTTTTTGAAACATTTCCGGTAGTTTTGGTAGACGGAGACGGAATTGTGAGAGCCGATGTTCCTTTTCGAAGGGCAGAATCGAAGTATAGTGTCGAACAAGTGGGTGTAACTGTTGAGTTCTATGGCGGCGAACTCAATGGAGTCAGCTATAGCGATCCTGCTACTGTGAAAAAATATGCTAGACGTGCCCAATTGGGTGAAATTTTTGAATTAGATCGTGCTACTTTGAAATCCGATGGTGTTTTTCGGAGCAGTCCAAGGGGTTGGTTCACTTTTGGACATGCTACGTTTGCTTTGCTCTTCTTTTTCGGACACATTTGGCATGGCGCTAGAACCTTGTTCAGAGATGTTTTTGCTGGTATTGACCCAGATTTGGATGCTCAAGTGGAATTTGGAGCATTCCAAAAACTTGGAGATCCAACTACAAGAAGACAAGTAGTCTGATACAACATTGCTCTGGTATTTTTCGCCTCTCTATTTGATTTTTTGGATTTGACATAAGATAAGGTACCATAGAAATCTTGATTTCAATCATCGCCCTTTCTTTGCTCTTGCCCTTTCTTTATCCGGGAAATGATCCCAAACAAACAGGTGTGGAAGCTATAATTGTAAACCACGATCGAATCTATGGAAGCATTGGTTTATACATTCCTGTTAGTCTCGACTTTAGGGATAATTTTTTTCGCTATCTTTTTTCGAGAACCGCCTAAGGTCCCGACTAAAAAGATGAAATGATTTTTCATTATCTTAGTAATGAGCCCCCATATGGGGGCTCATTACTTCAATTAGTCCCCGTGTTCCTCAAATGGATCTCTTAGTTGTTGAGAGGGTTGCCCAAAAGCGGTATATAGGGCGTACCCCGTAAAGCTTACAAGTGAACCAGATATGGAGATGGCGACTAAGGTTGCTGTTTCCATTATTAGATAATTTCAAGACCACGATGGATCTACGCTACGATAAGATCGTTTATTTACAACGGAATAGTATACAAAGTCAACAGATCTCAACCAATGCAATAGGATTTATGGCTACACAAACTGTTGAGGGTAGTTCTAGATCTGGACCAAGACGGACTCTTACAGGGGATTTATTGAAACCATTGAATTCGGAATATGGTAAAGTGGCTCCTGGATGGGGAACCACCCCATTTATGGGTGTCGCAATGGCTTTATTTGCCATATTCCTATCTATTATTTTGGAGATTTATAATTCTTCCGTTTTGTTGGATGGAATTTCAACGAGTTAGGTCCATAAGAACCATCAAGTCCTAGCTTTTCAATCAAAAATGAATCACTTAGGACTTGGTTTTCTAGGCCATTCTGGTAGTTCGACCGTGGAATTCCGTTGTTTCGGTATTTCCGGAATATGAGTGTGTGACTTGTTATAATTGATCCTATTGATAGTACAGAGAATAGATCTGTCATCTCGATAAAGATGGTTCTGCCTCGTCGGATATTCATTTGAGTATCTGGAGCACGGAATATATGGAATAGATCAAGAAATATTTGAACTATGATTCATACCTGCTATATCAGACCTCGCGACCGGACTCCAAAAATTTTCAAACAAAGAGTCATAAATTGAACGATTTTTCTTCCTTCAGAATAATGAGGATAAATTTTTCTCTGGATTTTGAATCATTACATCCATTCATTGAATAAGTGATGCTCAAATAGTTCTTGCTCATAGAACTTTTGGTCTTAGCTTGGGGATTTTTATTGAATCATCGTGGTTATAGTATGAATCTGAGGTTTCAATCGATTCATAGGGTCTCAACAAGAGAATTCCTATTATATCAATAGTAAACAAAACATAAATCTGCATTACGCACAAACAAAAACAAGAAATTCAATAACAAATAAATAGGAGAATAGAAGATTCAAGAGGCCTATAACGATCAAGATAAAGACAAATGAGCCAACTTGATATTTTGGCATTCTCATCACACCAAAGAAGAGATTCTGGATTTGAGTTCCTTCGTATCTTCGGGGACGATTGAATCAAGTGTATAGGAAGTTTCCAACTTTCTATTACATGTCCATTGCAATCAGTATTGGGGTGTTTCTGCTTGAGCCGTACGAGATGAAATTCTCATATACGGTTCTCAGAGGGGGAGTCCTCTTGGTTTACCTATCTCAATAAAGTATATGATTGGTTCGAGGAGCGTCTCGAGATTCAGGCGATTGCAGATGATATAACTAGTAAATATGTTCCTCCTCATGTTAACATATTTCATTGTCTAGGAGGGATCACACTTACTTGTTTTTTAGTACAAGTAGCTACGGGTTTTGCTATGACTTTTTACTACCGTCCGACTGTTACAGAGGCTTTTGCCTCTGTTCAATACATAATGACTGAAGCCAACTTTGGTTGGTTAATCCGATCGGTTCATCGATGGTCAGCAAGTATGATGGTCCTAATGATGATCCTACACGTATTTCGTGTGTATCTCACAGGTGGATTTAAAAAACCTCGCGAATTGACTTGGGTTACGGGTGTAGTTCTGGCTGTATTGACTGCATCTTTTGGTGTAACTGGTTATTCCTTACCTTGGGACCAAATTGGTTATTGGGCGGTAAAAATCGTGACAGGTGTACCTGAAGCTATTCCTGTAATAGGATCACCCTTGGTAGAGTTATTACGTGGAAGTGCTAGTGTGGGCCAATCCACTTTGACCCGTTTTTATAGTTTACACACTTTTGTATTACCTCTTCTTACTGC